TATAAGAGAAAATTCTACTAATTTCGATTTGACTCAAAAATATAGGCATTTGTGGGTTCAATGCGAAAATTGTTATGGATTAAATTATAAGAAATTTTTTAAGTCAAAAATGAATATTTGTGAACAATGTGGATATCATTTGAAAATGAGTAGTTCAGATCGAATCGAACTTTCGATTGATCCAGGTACTTGGGATCCTATGGATGAAGACATGGTTTCTCTGGATCCTATTGAATTTCATTCGGAAGAAGAGCCTTATAAAGATCGTATTGATTCTTATCAAAGAAACACAGGATTAACCGAAGCTGTTCAAACAGGCACAGGTCGACTAAACGGTATTCCCATAGCAATTGGAGTTATGGATTTTCAGTTTATGGGGGGTAGTATGGGATCCGTAGTAGGCGAGAAAATCACCCGTTTGATCGAGTATGCTACCAATCAATTTTTACCTCTTATTCTAGTGTGTGCTTCCGGAGGAGCACGTATGCAAGAAGGAAGTTTGAGCTTGATGCAAATGGCTAAAATATCTGCTGCTTTATATGATTATCAATCAAATAAAAAGTTATTCTATGTATCTATCCTTACATCTCCTACTACTGGTGGGGTGACGGCTAGTTTTGGGATGTTGGGGGATATCATTATTGCCGAACCTAATGCCTACATTGCATTCGCAGGTAAAAGAGTAATTGAACAAACATTGAATAAGACAGTACCTGAAGGTTCACAAGCGGCTGAATATTTATTCCATAAGGGCTTATTCGATCCAATCGTACCACGTAATCCTTTAAAGGGCGTTTTGAGTGAGTTATTGAAGCTTCACACTTTTTTTCCTTTGAATTCAAATTCCATTAAGTAGTAAGTAGAGCCTGAAGTTCAATTATTTTATTTGTAGTGAACAAATAGTTAGTTTATCGGAATCAAAGTCAAAATCCGAAGAATGTATTTTTTGTTTGGTGACATAAGATTTAATTCCAAATTGTATAAAGTAAAGAATCATGTGGACAATTCTTTTTCTTTTTTTACCGATATTATTGATTAGTAATCAGGAAACCTCTATCAACAAGATAAAAAAAAGAAAATTCTGCCTTATGCGAAATTCAAATTAGGCAAATAAACCGAGTTTTCTTTTTCCTTTTTGCTGTGTATGTATATATAATTCAAATATAGAAAATATAGCTATAGAGTATCGTATCTTTTCTCCCGAGAAATCTCTATTTTGGCTAAGAATCCCTCTTGTTGGATCGAATTCTAATGAATCTTTCGGGAATTTCTAATTAAATAAAAATGAAATAAAAATTGGAATTCAAATGATAAGACAAGAATGGATTTTATCATACATATATTTTTCTATATCATGTAGAAAGATTCATAAGTATTATTTATTTAATTATACATTCTTTAATTAGACATTCCTTGCATTTCTTTATTATATATATACTCACTTAGATATACTTAGTATAATTATATACGAATTATTATTATTATAAGATATCTTTATAACAGGTACAAATATTACATCGAGGTACCCATTCTATGACAACTTCCAACTTACCCTCTATTTTTGTGCCTTTAGTGGGCCTAGTATTTCCGGCAATTGCAATGGCTTCTTTATTTCTTTATGTTCAAAAAAACAAGATTGTTTAGATCCGATGGGTCCCAATCTCATCTATTTTTAAGACTTAGATATAGATAACACGCATATCTATTTAATAGAATATGGTGTAACATACGGCTTCCCCCTCCCATAAATGAGGGAGCTATTGTGTATGTGTAAATCTATGATATGGGTAAATGAGTTATGGCTATATTCAAATAGATCGGAATCGAGGCGGATATCTGAAATGTAAAGTCAATGTATCTATATGGGTGTAGATATCTATGGGAGATCATATAAAGTGAATGTTATTATTTTAGCCCTAACCAATTCGATCAATTACTCTTAAAGAGTTACATCAGAATGGCGCTAGTTGATGAGAGTTACTTCGGAAATCAAAAAAGGAAAGTCAAATCCATTTGGACTATTTTCTCAATTCTAATAAAATGCAACTGGATCTAGTATGAGTTGGCGATCAGAACATATATGGATAGAACTTATAGTGGGGTCTCGAAAAATAAGTAATTTCTGCTGGGCCTTTATCCTTTTTTTAGGTTCATTAGGATTCGTATTGGTTGGAACTTCCAGTTATCTCGGTAAGAATTTGATATCTTTAGTTCCGTCTCAGCAAATAAATTTTTTCCCACAGGGGATGGTGATGTCTTTCTACGGGATCGCGGGTCTCTTTATTAGTTCCTATTTGTGGTGCACAATTTCGTGGAATGTGGGTAGTGGCTATGATCGATTCGATAGAAAAGAAGGAATAGTGTGTATTTTTCGTTGGGGATTTCCTGGAAAAAATCGTCGTATCTTCCTACGATTCCGTATGAAAGATATTCAGTCCATCAGAATAGAAGTTAAAGAGGGGATTTATGCTCGTCGTATCCTTTATATGGAAATCAAAGGACAGGGGGCCATTCCCTTGACGCGTAGTGATGAGAATTTGACTCCGCGAGAAATTGAGCAAAAAGCTGCCGAATTGGCCTATTTCTTGCGCGTACCTATTGAAGTCTTTTGAAATGAACTGGAACTGAAGAAAAATTCTTTCTCAGTGGCAGGGAAAAAATTCAAGAATTCTCTTTTCTTTCTATAGCATAGCTGCAAGTTTTTTCAAAACGTTCATTCGAGCCAAAGTAGACGTATACGGAACGGCCATAAAACGAAACTTTTTTGTCTTGTTTTTCACTCATTTTTGATCATGACATCACAATATTCTTCATAAATAGAAATCTGTCTCCATTTTTACTGTGGGGGTAGCTGGGGGATTTATTTTAGAAATATTTTCTATTTTGATAGAAGGGGAGTTCCTTTGGTTCGAAATCCGAATAATATTCATTGAAGTGGTTCTTTCAGGAATTTATCGAAAGGGCTTCGAATTTGATCAATGGAGGTATCTGGAAACAAGATTTTTTGAATTATTTCTTCATTCGAATTCGAAGTGGGCTCTTATTCTATTTCTGTATTCTTTCTAGATTCAAGGACTAACCGCTGAATCACAAATAAAAAACAAATAAAAAATAGGGAATAGATTCATAGGTTAGCTGCCTTGTAATAGAACTTATGGTTGATAGAAAAAAAAAATATTAGATCACATAAATTCGACGAATGAGGTGGGTTCATTAACAATTCCAATTCACAGATGAAAAAATGGCAAAAAAGAAATCATTTCTTCCTCTTCTATATCTTACATCTATAGTATTTTTACCCTGGTGGATCTCTCTCTCATTTAATAAAAGTCTTGAATCTTGGGTTACTAATTGGTGGAATACTAGGCAATCTGAAACTTTTTTGACTGATATTCAAGAAAAGAGTATTCTAGAAAAATTCATAGAATTAGAAGAACTCTTACTCTTGGAAGAAATGATAAAAGAAGACCCGGAAAGAGATCTACAAACGCTTCGTATCGGGATCCACAAAGAAACGATCCAATTGATCAAGATGCACAATGAGGATCATATCCATACGATTTTTCACTTATCGACAAATATAATCTGTTTCATTATTTTCAGTGGTTATTCTATTCTGGGTAATGAAGAACTTGTTATTCTTAACTCTTGGGTTCAAGAATTCCTATATAACTTAAGTGACACAATAAAAGCTTTTTCTATTCTTTTATTAACTGATTTATGTATCGGATTCCATTCACCCCATGGTTGGGAACTTATGATTGGCTATGTCTACAAAGATTTTGGATTTGCTCATAACGACCAAATTATATCTGGTCTTGTTTCCACTTTTCCAGTCATTCTAGATACAATTTTTAAATATTGGATCTTTCGTTATTTAAATCGTGTATCTCCATCACTTGTAGTGATTTATCATTCAATGAATGACTGATCCAACTATAATATGTTACATAAGCAAAACATTTAAAGACGTACTTACTTTTTCTACCGAGACGAGGATTTCTCCTATTCCTATATTCCAGTAAAATTATTTCAGTAAATAGCAGAATTGTGGATAGGGACTATACAAGCGACCTACCTAATTTTATTGTAGAAATTTTCGGGATCAATGATTGGACCATGCAAATTAAAAATACCCTTTCTTGGATAAAGAAAGAGATTACTCGATCTATTTCCGTATCGCTGATGATATATATCATAACTCGGACATCCATTTCAAATGCATATCCCATTTTTGCACAGCAGGGTTATGAAAATCCACGAGAAGCGACCGGGCGTATTGTATGTGCCAATTGCCATTTAGCTAATAAGCCCGTGGAAATTGAGGTTCCACAAGCGGTACTTCCTGATACTGTATTTGAAGCAGTTGTTCGAATTCCTTATGATATGCAAGTAAAACAAGTTCTTGCTAATGGTAAAAAGGGGGGTTTGAATGTGGGGGCTGTTCTTATTTTACCCGAGGGATTTGAATTAGCCCCCCCCGATCGGATTTCGCCCGAGATGAAAGAAAAGATAGGCAATCTGTCTTTTCAGAACTATCGCCCCACTAAAAAAAATATTCTTGTTATAGGTCCTGTTCCTGGTCAGAAATATAGTGAAATAACCTTTCCTATTCTTTCTCCGGACCCCTCTACTAATAAAGATGTTCACTTTTTAAAATATCCCATATATGTAGGCGGGAATAGGGGAAGGGGCCAGATTTATCCTGACGGGAGTAAGAGTAACAATACAGTTTATAATGCTACTGCGGCTGGTATAGTAAGTAAAATCAATAGAAAAGAAAAAGGGGGATATGAAATAACCATAACAGATGCGTCGGATGGACGTCAAGTGGTTGATATTATCCCCCCAGGACCCGAACTTCTTGTTTCAGAGGGCGAATCTATCAAACTTGATCAGCCATTAACGAGTAATCCTAATGTGGGTGGATTTGGCCAAGGGGATGCAGAAATAGTACTTCAAGATCCATTACGTGTCCAAGGCCTTTTGTTCTTCTTGGC